GTTGGATAGGATGGCCTTTACGTAAAGATTATATTGCCCCAAATTTCTATGAAATACAAGATGCTCTTTGAATGATAAGAAATTCATCTTTCTTCACTTCTATGATTCCAGGGACTCGAGGAATATTTTTACATTTTGTTCGAGATCAAACAGAGTCATTGGACTTTCATTCATATTATAGATGCGCGAAATAAAACAAATATAGGGTTTCATTGATATTCCCCAAAAATTTGGAAGATTTTTTTTTTTTTTTTTCAGATGAGCTGGTAAAATGAACCAAAAGAGTTCTTTATCATGAACTTTGTACCGCGCACATCATTTAGAAGGGTTCTAGAAAGTCACGTAGAGGGAAATAAAGAAATAGAAAATGCAAAAAAAAAAAAAAAATGAAAAGAAATGAAAGGGTTTTGGATTCTATTTGTACTGTATCTATCTGAAATGATTTTTTCTATTCCCACTGTTTTACTCTTTTAGACTTTGGGGTTTTCAACCAACTAAAAAAACTTCACTTTTCGGATATGTATGAAGTATTAACATTCTTTTTGAATGAAAGAAAGCACCCTACGAGCAAACAAAAAAGAAGAGGAAACATAATCTAATTTTTTCTTTAACCTATATATGGATTCTATCTATTTTAGAATATTGTATTCTTTACTCATCTACAAAAAATTGGAGCATATCTTTAGACAACCAAAGGGGTATATCGCTAGAGACAAAAATAGATAAGATACGTATATATCATGATCTATATCGATGAATTTGTACGAGTATACATTATTATATTAACCACATGTCAGGAACCAGATTTGAACTGGTGACACGAGGATTTTCAGTCCTCTGCTCTACCAACTGAGCTATCCCGACTCTTCCCGGTGCGGTGCATCATTTCCATATTACTACTACTAAATACTACTAAAAGAAAGGGCGCTTAGGCTATGTCAATTCGATTAAATAGACTAAAAAGCATTACAAAGTCTTACGCAGGCCCTTGAATTTTTTGGATCTTCAAAAATAATACTTTTTTTTTTTTTTTAGTGAATTTTAATTCAAAATAACGATATGGACTGTGAATATTTCAAATAGGAATTCCTTGCTCATAGATGTTCATTTGAGCGTATATCTTATATATTATATATAAGATATATAAGAAGACTTGTGAAAAGAGAGAAACATTTCTCTGCCGATTTTTTTTTTTGTTTGTGAAAGAGTGAATGAGAAACGTAGCTAATTTTGAACCGCTGAAAAAAAAAGGGGGGGGGATAAAAAGATAGTTAGAAAGGAAAACCGATCTTTTTTGGGGATAGAGGGACTTGAACCCTCACGATTTCTAAAGTCGACGGATTTTCCTCTTACTATAAATTTCATTGTTGTCGGTATTGACATGTAGAACGGGACTCTATCTTTACTCTCGTCCAATAAGTTAGTTCTTCAAAAGAACTATCAGACCATAGAGTGACTGATTTGATCGGCGAATATTCGATTCTTCCTTCCATTTGGAATCGATTCACAATCCATTTTAAATTTTTCATATACATATAAAATAAAAAATGGATTCGGATCTCATTAATTTTTGCTATTTCAGTACAAATACGTACGTATATAGGTTCATCCTTTCCGGAGTTTCGATAGAAAGATTCCTCGACCAACGCAGTCAACCCTATTCGTTAGAACAGCTTCCATTGAGTCTCTGCACCTATCCTTTTTTTTTTTTTTCTTTCTGAACCACCTTTTTATGAAAACAGGATTTGGCTCAGGATTGCCCATTTTTAATTCCAGGGTTTCTCTGAATTTGAAAGTTCTCACTTAGTAGGTTTCCATACCAAGGCTCAATCCAATCAAGTCCGTAGCGTCTACCAATTTCGCCATATCCCCCTTTTTCTAGGATCTCTTTGGGATGCCATCTCCTTCTTTCTTTCATTTATGCTGGAGCCTTCAAATTCTTTAGATGAAAATTCCTATATAGAAAATATAAAAAATATAGGGGTCTCCTCCTATTTGTTTGTGCTTTTTTTTGTCTATATTCTTTCATCTCTACTATATTCTTTCATCTCTATCAGAGGACCGGCATTTGTTCCAATCAGAAATGATTCTATCATTGATGTATCTGCAATTCAATATGGATGGATATATACCACATATATCCCTCTTTTCCTCTCCATTTTTACGAGATATTTAGAATACTTGAAGGGTCAATTCTTTTTTTTTTATCCCCTACTTTTTCGAATTAAACCAGAGGAATGTTTCATTTTGATCTGTATCCTTATCTTTTCCTTAGGGCTGGCCCACTATAACATTATAATTAGAATCTAATTCTTTTACTAAAATACTAAAAGTATACCTAATCCATAGAATATATAACTTTATTTTTTAGAATATATTAGAAAATTTTGAATTTCAATTGTTCTCTACATATTAATATATTATTATATTTATTTTATGTTATGTAATTTTTATAATTTTATTTATTTTATATATATAAATAGAATTATATATTCTTATTCATTCTATTTAATTCTATTCCATTCTTTCTATATGCATATCTATATTCATTATGAATTATGAATAGTTAACTAGGATCCCACTATTCTATTTTATGAAATTCCTGTGGACAACACAAATTTGTGTTGTTATCTAAGCCTGCTTAGCTCAGAGGTTAGAGCATCGCATTTGTAATGCGATGGTCATCGGTTCGATTCCGATAGTAGGCTTTTCTTTCGTTAGGTCAACTTTTTTTTTACTTTTACATTTTTACACAATGAATAATGTCTCCTTGAAATCTTATTGAAAAGACTTTTCCCTCGTCTGGTCACTGATCTATATCTATTATCGTGTAAGAACTTCCAACTATGAAAAAAAAACTGATTGGAGCAATGAGATCTCTCCCGAACAAATTAGGAAAAGTATCCCTAAACTCTTACTATATATTTACTATATATAATATATAAAATATACAAAAAAGTCTGGATATTGATACAATTCATCTCATTTTTTTTCTTTTTTGTTGTAGTCTACTTCAGTAGATGTCGCTTTGTTTATCGTTTAGTTCAGTCTTAATTTAGGTTTATTCTATAATTCTATAAAATAAATTTTATAAAAAAAAAATAAAGGAGTATTTATGTCTCGTTACCGAGGGCCTCGTTTTAAAAAAATACGCCGTCTGGGAGCTTTACCGGGACTTACTAGTAAAAGTCCTACATCCGGAAGTGATCCTCGAAACCAATCGCGTTCCGGGAAAAGATCTCAATATCGTATTCGTCTAGAAGAAAAACAAAAATTGCGTTTTCATTATGGTCTGACAGAGCGACAATTGCTTAAATATGTTCGTATCGCTGGAAAAGCCAAAGGGTCAACAGGTCAGGTTTTACTACAATTACTTGAAATGCGTTTGGATAATATACTTTTTCGATTAGGTATGGCTTCGACCATTCCAGGAGCCCGACAATTAGTTAACCATAGGCATATTTTAGTTAATGGTCGTATAGTGGATATACCAAGTTACCGCTGCAAACCCCGAGATATTATTACGACAAGGGATGAACAAAAATCCATAGCTCTGATTCAAAATTCTCTTGATTCATTCCCACATGAGGAATTGCCAAAACATTTGACTCTTCACTCATCCCAATATAAAGGATTAGTCAATCAAATAATAGATAGTAAGTGGGTTGGTTTAAAAATCAATGAGTTGCTAGTCGTAGAATATTATTCTCGTCAGACTTGAACCTAACTAAAACAACAAGGAACAGGGGTTCGGGTGCTCCTCCCTTTTTCGTCGAAGTAAATTGACTTTAGATGAGAGACTTGATCCGGATTTTTTCCTATCCCATTTAGGTATCAAAAGTGGGTCGGGGTCAATTTTCATGCCTTGGCTACCCTTTACCTGTATTTTTGTACTACAGCAATTAGGAATAGCGAATCTATATCAAAGAAAGGTTTAACTGTTAGAATAATAGTATCTATTCGTATTTGATACATTGCGGTTTGTAACGTTCGTAAATTAGATTAGGTGAAGGTAGGGAAAGAGAGGGATTCGAACCCTCGGTAAACAAAAGCCTACATAGCAGTTCCAATGCTACGCCTTCAACCACTCGGCCATCTCTCCTACAAAATATTATGATTAAGACCCAGAAAACGAGTGAATATCGAGTCATTTCATTTATAGTATTGCAGTAAGTATAGGTATGGTCAATCAATTATAGAAAAAAAAAAGAAGGATCTTCTTTCGGGGTTCGGGAGATATAAAGGGATATTTTTTTATTGTGAAAACCCATAAAAAAAAAAAATGAAAAAGAAAAGATATATATATTCGTGTTTGTTTTGTCAAGACGACGATATGTCTTTTTCTGATATTTATACTGGTACCAGATTAAACACTGAATTGTAACGAATCCCCTGATGGATCTATAGTTTTTTTATATAATTACATTTAGACATGGTTATATTTATACTTAACTATGGTTCCATAGGAATTAAAAAACCCCCTTCCCGTTTAAGATTTATCAACAACAACTCCTTACCCCATGGATCTATTACAATTCCCTGAATTAAACCATGGATTTCTATATTTTGATTGTGTATACACGCTATGCACACTAAAGAAGGTTGTTCTATTTTAATCATAGAATGATTATTTTCCTCCTTGGATCTTAATCCAATCAAAACAAACTTCTCGAGTTATCATAATCTGTATGACAAATTGCTCGATTCTTCAACTTCGATGAAATTGAAATTGAAATAGTAAGAATTCAGTTCATTGGTATACGAATACATTTGATTTGGGTGAAATCCAACCGGATTCAAATATTTCCTATTGATTCCTGTCACAAAGGAACAACTTTAGTGGAAGGTCCACATCTTTTTTTTTTTTTTTTAGAATGAGTCTTTTTTTATGTTATTTCGTACTGTACAATTCCTTTGTTTGTGGGATTCTTTTCCCGCGAGAGGTAATGAGAAGAATTATCGAATGGATTGTTAACTATGCCTAGATCGCGGATAAATGG